ATACAAATAGGCTAATTTTAAAGCTTTTAAACTCATAATTTAAAGATAAAAATTCTTTTTTTTGTATAATTTTTTTTTTTACTATAAATTTAATTAATTTTTTTTTCTAATTAAATAAATTTTTAATATTATGCCTGAAAAAAAGGTTTATCTTGATAGGATAAATAATGTATGCTACCCATACTAATATTATCCCCCCCCCCAAAAAAAGGGAAGAGAAATTAAAGATACTTTCTTTATCCTTTTTAATCTTTTTATATTTTATTTTATTTTTAATTTTATTAAATTTTTATATTTTATTGTAAATTAATTTTTTTTTAGAATGAAAAAATTCATTATTTTTAAACTAGTATATTTTGAAATTTTTTTATGTAAAAAAATTTAATTTTTTAGCTTAGTTACATTTTTTTAAAAAATGAAAAAAGCTTTTTATTGAACTTTTTTTTTAAAAAAATATTTATTTTAATATTGTGAAAAATTCATTATTTTAAATTGTTATATTTTGAAATTTTTTTATATAAAAAAATTAATTTTTAGCTTGATTATGCATTTTTTTTAAAATGATTTGAAAGCTTTTATTAATTTTTTAAAAGAAAAATATTTTTCTAAATTAATTTCTTCTTTATTTTTAATTTTATTTTTTTTAAAATTTTAAATTAAAAAAAAATCTTTATATTGTGAAAAATTCATTATTTTAAATTATTATATTTTGAAATTTTTTTTTATAAAAAAATTAATTTTTAGCTTGATTATGCATTTTTTTAAAATGATTTGAAAGTGTTTTTATTGATTTTTTTTTAATTTTACTTTACAGATTTTATTTATTTGTAATTTATTTTTTTAAAAAAAAAATTTAAGTTATTTTGATTTTTAAGTAATTTAGATTTTTTGGTTATTTAGATTTTTAAGTAATTTAGATTTTTTAGTTATTTTTGATTTTTTAGTTGTTTTGATTTTTTGGTTTTGATTTTTAATCTTGATTTTTTGGTTTTGATTTTTTGGTTTTGATTTTTTGGTTTTGATTTTTTAGTTATTTTGATTTTTTGGTTTTGATTTTTTGGTTGCTTTGATTTTTTTGGTTTTGATTTTTTTGGTTTTGATTTTTTGGTTTTGATTTTTAATCCTGATTTTTTTGGCTTTGATTTTTTGGCTTTGATTTTTTGGCTTTGATTTTTTGGTTTTGATTTTTTGGTTTTGATTTTTTGGTTTTGATTTTTAATCCTGCTTTTTAATCCTGATTTTTAATCCTGATTTTTAATCCTGATTTTTAATCCTGATTTTTAATCCTGATTTTTTGGTTTTAATTTTTTGGTTTTGATTTTTTTGTTTTGATTTTTTTGTTTTGATTTTTTTGTTTTGATTTTTAGTTATTTTGATTTTTTTGGTTTTGATTTTTTTGGTTTTAATTTTTTGGTTTTAATTTTTTGGTTTTAATTTTTTGGTTTTGATTTTTTGGTTTTGATTTTTTGGTTTTGATTTTTTAGTTGTTTTGATTTTTTGATTTTGATTTTTAATCCTGATTTTTTGGTTTTGATTTTTTGGTTTTAATTTTTAATCCTGATTTTTAATCCTGATTTTTTGGCTTTGATTTTTTAGTTTTGATTTTTTGGCTTTGATTTTTTGGTTTTGATTTTTTGGTTTTGATTTTTAGTTGTTTTGATTTTTTGGTTTTGATTTTTAGTTGTTTTGATTTTTTGGTTTTGATTTTTAGTTGTTTTGATTTTTTGGTTTTGATTTTTAATCCTGATTTTTTGGTTTTGATTTTTTGGTTTTGATTTTTTGGTTTTGATTTTTAATCCTGATTTTTAATCCTGATTTTTTGGCTTTGATTTTTTAGTTTTGATTTTTTGGCTTTGATTTTTTAGTTTTGATTTTTTGGTTTTGATTTTTAGTTGTTTTGATTTTTTGGTTTTGATTTTTAGTTGTTTTGATTTTTTGGTTTTGATTTTTAGTTATTTTGATTTTTTAGTTTTGATTTTTAGTTATTTTGATTTTTTAGTTGTTTTGATTTTTTGATTTTGATTTTTTGGTTTTGATTTTTAGTTGTTTTGATTTTTTAGTTGTTTTGATTTTTTAGTTGTTTTGATTTTTTGGTTTTGATTCTTTAGTTTTGATTCTTTAGTTGCTTTGATTTTTTGGTTTTAATTTTTTGGTTTTAATTTTTTGGTTTTGATTTTTTTGTTTTGATTTTTTTGTTTTGATTTTTTGGTTTTGATTTTTTAGTTGTTTTGATTTTTTTGGTTTTAATTTTTTGGTTTTGATTTTTTTGGTTTTAATTTTTTGGTTTTAATTTTTTGGTTTTGATTTTTTAGTTGTTTTGATTTTTTAGTTGTTTTGATTTTTTAGTTGCTTTGATTTTTTGGTTTTGATTTTTTAGTTGTTTTGATTTTTTAGTTGTTTTGATTTTTTGATTTTGATTTTTTAGCTTTGATTTTTTGGCTTTGATTTTTTAGTTGCTTTGATTTTTTGGTTTTGATTTTTTAGTTGTTTTGATTTTTTGAGTTATTTAGATTTTTTTTAGTTATTTAGATTTTTTAGTTATTTAGATTTTTTAGTTATTTAGATTTTCTGGTTATTTAAATTTTTTGGTTATTTAGATTTTTTGGTTTTAATTTTTAGTTGTTTTGATTTTTAAGTTGTTTTGATTTTTAAGTTGCTTTGATTTTTTAATTGTTTTGATTTTTTAATTGTTTTGATTTTTTTGATTTTGATTTTTTAGCTTTGATTTTTTGGTTTTGATTTTTTAGTTGTTTTGATTTTTTAGTTGTTTTGATTTTTTGGTTTTGATTTTTAGTTGTTTTGATTTTTTGAGTTATTTAGATTTTTTTAGTTATTTAGATTTTTTAGTTATTTAGATTTTTTAGTTATTTAGATTTTTTGATTTTAATTTTTAGTTGTTTTGATTTTTAAGTTGCTTTGATTTTTTAATTGTTTTGATTTTTTAATTATTTTGATTTTTTAGTTGTTTTGATTTTTTAGTTGTTTTGATTTTTTAGTTGTTTTGATTTTTTTGATTTTGATTTTTTAGCTTTGATTTTTTGGTTTTGATTTTTTAATTGTTTTGATTTTTTAGTTGTTTTGATTTTTTGGTTTTGATTTTTTAGTTGTTTTGATTTTTTGAGTTATTTAGATTTTTTTAGTTATTTAGATTTTTTAGTTATTTAGATTTTTTGATTGTTTTGATTTTTTGATTATTTAGATTTTTTTGGATTATTTAAATTTTTGAGTTAATTAGATTTTTTGATTTTAATTTTTTGGTTGTTTTGATTTTTAAGTAATTTAGATTTTCTAATTATTTAGATTTTTGAGTTTAATTAAGATTTTGGTTAATTAAATTTTTGAGTTAATTAGATTTCTTAGTTTTTAGATTTTTGAGTTTAGATTTTTGAATTATTTAGAATTTCTCTTAGTTTTTAAATTTTTGAGTTATTTAGATTTATGAGTTATTTAGATTTCTGAGTTATTTAGATTTTTAAGTTAATTAGATTTTTAAGTAATTTAGATTTTTTCTGAGTAATTTAGATTTTTGAGTTAATTAGATTTTTGAGTAATTTAGATTTCTGAGTAATTTAGATTTCTGAGTAATTTAGATTTTTGGATTATTTAGATTTTGAGTTAATTAAGATTTTGGTATTTAAATTTTTGAGTTATTTAGATTTTTGGATTAATTAGGATTTTGGTATTTAGATTTTTGAGTAATTTAGATTTTTGAGTAATTTAGATTTTTAAGTAATTTAGATTTTTGAGTAATTTAGATTTTTGAGTAATTTAGATTTTTGAGTAATTTAGATTTTTGAGTAATTTAGATTTTTGAGTTAATTAAGATTTTTGAGTTAATTAAGATTTTTGAGTTAATTAAGATTTTGGTATTTAGATTTTTGAGTTATTTAGATTTTTAAGTTAATTAGATTTTTAAGTAATTTAGATTTCTGAGTAATTTAGATTTTTGAGTTAATTAGATTTTTAAGTTAATTAGATTTCTTAGTTTTTAAATTTTTGAGTAATTTAGATTTTTAAATAATTTAGATTTTTTAATTATTTAGATTTTTGAGTAATTTAGGATTTTGGTATTTAGATTTTTAAATTATTTAGATTTTAGAGTTATTAGATTTTTTAGTTATCTATATTTTTTTAGTTGTTTAGATTTTTAGGTTATTTTAATTTTTAAGTCAATTTAAATTTTTTGATTATTTAGATTTTTATTTCAATTGAATTTTTATCTATCTGCAAATTTATTTTAATTTTTTTATCTAATTTAGATTTTATCTTAAACTTAAATAATTATCTTCTAAAAATTTTCTACTTAATTTTTTTTTATAATTTAAATTGTAATTAATAAAATTTAAACTATGAATTTTTAGTATATTCATGAATTTATCATTTTATTAAATTTTAAATTAACTCTAAATGATAAATAACTCAACTCATGTAAATTAACTTCTTTTAAGTTAATTAGTTTAAATACTTTAATATACTTAAATTAAATATTATTAAATTTAAATATTTAATTTTAACTCATTCTTTTAAATTTTAAACTAACTTTAAAATTTATATAAATTTTTAATTTAATTAAAATTTTTTAATTTTTTTATAAATTATACACTCTTCTCCTCATCCCTCAAACACCATTTAAAAATTTAATTTTAATTTTTTAATTTAAATATAGAAAAGCTGTTAAGCTCTTGGTTTTTTCAACCCTTAATATATTTTTTTGTAGTCTATATAATGAAATGATATAAAAAAAATAAAGATAAATTAAAACTCTGACGTGATATTTTTATTGTATTTTTAATTGTAGTATTTTTTTTTACTTTAACTTATTATTGTGTGGATTAAATATTATATTAATTAATTTTTATGTTAATAGATTTTATATTTAATTAATTTTCATATAAATATATTTCTAAAAAAAATTTATTTTTTTCTAATACTTTTTTTTTTCCTCAAAGATTATTCATAAACCAGTCAGTCTATTGAACTAATAGCTTATATTTAAATAATTATTTAAATTTATAAATTATTTTTACCAAATACATTTTTATTAATAAAATTAATTATCCTTATATAAATTAGTCTTTTAAACTAATAGGATTTAATCCTTATTCTTATAAATATTAAGTTTATATTTATATAATGTTTAATAACAAACCTTCCAAAAAGAATAATAAACGACCTAGATTTTGATGAGACATTTTATTTTTAATTATTTTTATTATTTTAATGTATATTTTTACTAAAAAATAATTTATTTTTATTTTTTTTTACAAAAAGCATAAAAAATTTTAATTTAATTTTTTTTTGCTTTATCTAACTGTCACATAAATTAATCTAATTTAATTAATATTTATATACTTTTTTTTTAAAATTTTATAAATTATTTTTTTTTCTTATTAAATATTCTTGTATCTTTATAATTAGTATACTAATTCTATCAAACTTCTCTAAATTAATGGATTTATTTTTTTTTTGAATAATTTATAAATTTTATAAATTATTTTTTTTTTCATTATTATTTTTTTTTCTCAAAAGATTAATTTCTCTGTATTCTAGATATTTTTTATATAAATTAATTTTAATATTCTTAATATATTTTTTTATTCCAAAGATCCCATATTTTCACTATTCCTGCATAGTGTTTAATAGGTTATTATTCACATATATAAATTAGCTTAAGCTAATAGGATTTAATCCTTATTTATATAAACATTATGTTTATATTTATATAGTGCATAACAACAAACCTTCAAAGAAGAACAATAAACGACCTAGATTTTGATGAGACATTTTATTTTTAATTATTTTTATTATTTTAATGTATATTTTTACTAAAAAATAATTTTTGCCCACTATTCTAAAGGGACACAAAAAAATTTCGAATTTTTTTGTTATAATCTAAATCAGAATGAATTTAGATTATATTTTTATATAGATAAGTTAATAAAACTATTAGGCTCATCCCCTAAGCATATAAATTCAATTTTATTCTATATAATAAACCCTTAAAATTTTCATTACAATATTTTTTTTCTTTATATTCATTTAAGTCATAATTTTAAATTCATTAATTACTTTGGCAGAAAAGTGCAATAAATTTAGAATTTATTTATATATTAGTAATTTAATATAAGTAATAAACTGAAAATAAAATTATATTTAATAATCTTATTATTTCCTGAAACTCCAAAAATTCCTATGCATAAAACACTAAAATATAATAATAACAATATAATAAATATATATATATACCCTTTGAATTAAATTAATAAATTAATTTTCTAAAAATATAATAAATTTTAATTATAGATGAATAAATCTTTTCAATTTTTAAATTTACCTATAAAATTTATTTTATTTGGAATTATAATTTCTTTAAATTTAATTTCTTTAATAACGTCAAACTTAATTCATTTATGATTTTTATTAGAAATTAATTTATTAATTTTTTTATTCTTAATAACCAAAACCATAAAATATTTTTCTTTAATACCTTCTTTCTTCTTTATTCAAGCAATTTCTAGATTAATAATTATTTGAATTTTTAACCTAAATTTTCTTTCTATAAATTATTCCCTAATTGAATTTATTTTTTTTTTATCAATCTCTATAAAACTAGGACTTTTTCCATTTACATGATTACCTCCCATTTTTTTTAAATATATAAATTGAAATATAATTTTCTTATTCTCAACATTACAAAAATTTATTCCATTTATAATTATTAAAAATTTTAATTTTAACTATAAATTTCTTTTTTATATTTGTTTATATTCAATTATTCTCTCAACAATAAAAGCAATTTTTTCAGAAAATATTAAATCTATCATAGCATACTCATCAATTAATAATTCTGCTTGAATAATTATTATTATTTTAATTGACACAATAATATTCCAACTATATTTTTTATTTTATTTAATTTTAATATTTTTAATAAAAAATTTCTTTAATCAAATAGATATATCTTACATATCTGATATTTTAATTTATGAAAATTCAAATGTATTAATATACTTTATTTTAATAATTTTTAGACTAAGAATAATTCCACCTTTTTGTTCTTTTATCCCAAAAGTTAGAAGTACTTTAATCTTGATCAAAATAAATATATTGATAATAACATTAATTTTAACAATTTGTTCTATTTTATCTATTTTAATATATTTAACAATTATAATTAAATTACTACTCTATTTTTATTTAAAATATAAAATTAAATATTTTTTGAAATCACAATATAATTATATTTCACTATTTATAATTAGATTTATATTTCCTACTTTTTGATTCATATATTATTTATTAATTTAAAGTCTAAAATTTTAAATTTATTAATTAAAGATTTTAAGATAAATAATCTATTAACCTTCAAAGTTAAAAATATAGTTAATAATTATAAATCTTAATATAATTTTATATATCTTTAAATTTGCAATTTAACATTTTAGATTAAAATATAAGATCAAAATTTAATACTAGAAAAATAACTTTCATAAATAAATTTACAATTTATCACTTTAAATCAGTCATAGTATTGTATTGTCCAAATGATTTTACTCCACAAATCACAAAGATATTGGCTTACTATACTTTGTTTTTGGATTGTGGTCAGGAATAGTAGGCTCAGCATTAAGAATAATTATTCGAATAGAATTAAGAGCCCCAGGTAAATTAATTGGCAATGACCAAATTTATAATACTATTGTTACTGCCCATGCTTTTATTATAATTTTTTTTATAGTTATACCATTTATAATTGGAGGATTCGGAAATTGGCTTGTACCCTTAATATTAACAGCCCCTGATATAGCTTTTCCTCGAATAAATAATATAAGATTTTGACTCTTACCCCCTTCTTTAGCCTTATTAATTATAAGAAATATTATTGGATCAGGTGTTGGAACAGGATGAACTCTTTATCCTCCTTTATCATCTAATTTAGGGCATAACTCACCTTCTGTAGATTTAAGAATTTTTGCTCTTCATATTGCTGGAATTTCTTCTATCATAGGAGCTATTAATTTTATTGTTACAATTTTTAATATACACACAAAAACACCAACTTTAAATTTTATTTCCCTTTTTGCATGGGCAGTTTTAATTACTGCAATCTTACTACTTTTATCTTTACCTGTACTTGCAGGTGCAATTACTATACTTCTTACTGATCGAAATTTCAATACTTCATTTTTTGACCCTGCTGGGGGTGGAGATCCAATTTTATATCAACACTTATTTTGATTTTTTGGTCATCCAGAAGTATATATTTTAATTTTACCCGGATTTGGTATTATTTCTCATATTATTACCAATGAATCTAGAAAAAAAGAAATTTTTGGAACCTTAGGAATAATTTATGCTATAATTACTATCGGGATTTTAGGTTTTATTGTTTGAGCACATCACATATTTACTGTTGGTTTAGATGTTGATACTCGGGCTTATTTTACTTCTGCAACAATAATTATTGCAATTCCAACAGGAATTAAAGTATTTAGTTGACTTGCTACTATTTATGGTTCAAAAATCAACTATACCCCTGCAATAATTTGAAGAATGGGATTTATTTTTTTATTCACTTTAGGCGGATTAACAGGAATTATCCTTTCCAATTCATCTCTAGATATTATTCTGCATGATACATACTATGTGATTGGTCATTTTCATTATGTCTTATCAATAGGTGCTGTTTTTGCTATCATTGCAGGTTTTATTTATTGATTTCCTTTATTTTTTGGATTTACTTTAAATAAAAAAATACTAAAAACTCAATTTATATGTATATTCTTAGGTGTAAATTTAACTTTTTTTCCTCATCATTTTCTTGGTTTAAATGGATTTCCTCGACGATATTCTGACTATCCAGATATATATATATGTTGAAATACCCTATCTTCTATAGGATCATTAATTTCTTTTATAGCTTTAATTTTTATAATCTTTATCATTTGAGAGGCTTTTGTCTCCCAACGTATTGCATTATTTAAATTTTTTATATCCACAAATATTGAATGATTTCATTTTATACCCCCAAAATCTCATTCATATTGAGAAATTCCATCTCTATCAAAAAAATTATAATATGACAGATTAGTGTATTGGTCTTAAACACCAAATAAAAAGATTTTTAACTCTTTTATTATAAATTCACACCTGAAATAATTATTTTATTCAAGATTCAAATTCACCTAATATAGATCAATTAATTTTTTTTCATGATTTAACTTTAACAATTATTATTCTTATTACCAGTTGTATTATTTATATATTTTATTTTTTAATTACAAATAAATTAATTGATCGATTCATAATTAATGAACATTTAATTGAATTAATTTGAACAATTATTCCAATATTAACTCTTTTATTTATTGCTGCTCCATCCTTAAAAATTTTATATTTACTTGAAGAAAGTTCTTCTCCTATTATTTCTTTAAAAACTATTGGTCATCAATGATATTGACAATATGAATTATCAGATTATTTAAATATTGAATTTGACTCATTTATACAAAATTATGATTCATCCACACCTTGAATAGCTCGTCTATTAGATGTTGATAATCGAGTTATTTTACCATTTAATTCTTCTATCCGTTTATTATTCACCTCCACAGACGTAATTCATTCATGAACAATTCCTGCCTTAGGAATTAAAATAGATGCAACTCCTGGTCGAATTAATCAAGCATTACTATTTATGAATCGACCAGGTTTATTTTTTGGTCAATGTTCTGAAATTTGTGGGGCTAATCATTCATTTATACCTATTGTAATTGAATCAACAAATTTAAATTACTTTATTAATTGAATAAAATCTTTTTAATTAATTCATTAAGAAGCTTTAATGTAAGCTGGAGTCTCTTAAACTTTAGATGGTAAATTAATCGCCTACCCTTAATGAAAAAGAATTAGTTAATTTAAATAACCTTTAAATGTCATTTAAAAATTACTTATAAATAGTATTCTTTTATTCCACACTTAAGACCTTTAAAATGATTAAATATATATATATTTTTAATTATTTGAATATTAATTTTTATTGTAAAAATAAATTTCATAATACATTTTAATCCTGATAAAAAAAAAATTAAAATTTTTGATAAACAAATAAATTGAAAAATTTTATAATTAAAAATGTTTACAAATCTTTTTTCAATTTTTGACCCTAATTCATCAATTAATCTCTCATTAAATTGATTAGCAATCTCTATTTCATTTTTAATATTCCCAAAAATTTACTGATTAAAACAAAATAAAATAAATTTAGTAACTAAATTAATTTTAATATTTTTATTTAATGAAATAACCAAATTAATCCAAAAAAAAAATCACAATAATATTTTTTTTTTTATAATAATTTTTTTTTTAATTTTAATTATAAATTTTATAGGTTTATTCCCCTATATTTTTACTCCTTCTAGACATTTGACTGTTTCTCTTCCTATATCATTTTCTATTTGAATAGGAATTATTCTACATAACTGAATTAATAAAACTAATTTTATATTTGCTCATCTTGTTCCTATTGGAACCCCAACCTTATTAATACCCTTAATGGTAATTATTGAAACTATCAGAAATTTAATTCGACCAGGAACTTTAGCTATTCGTCTATCTGCAAACATAATTGCTGGCCACTTACTTTTCAGATTATTAGGTTCTACAGGATCTAACTTAAATTTTTATCTTATTATTTTATTAATTCTAATTCAAATTTTATTATTTATATTAGAAATAGCTGTTTCTACAATTCAATCTTATGTATTCACAATATTAAGATCTTTATATTCAAATGAAAATTAATTCTACTTTATGAATTTATCCAACCATCCCTATCATATTGTTTCTATTAGACCTTGACCAATTTTTTTATCTTTTAATATTATATTTTTATTTATTGGAATAATTAAATGATTTTATTTCCAAAATTTTTATTTAATTATTTCAAGAATAATTTTAATGATACTAATTTTATTTCAATGATGACGAGATGTAATTCGTGAAGGAACTTATCAAGGATGCCATACATCATATGTTATAAAAAATCTACGTTTAGGAATAATTTTATTTATTACTTCAGAAATTTTTTTTTTTATTTCATTATTTTGAGCTTATTTTCATTCTTCATTAGCACCAAGAATTGAAATTGGTTTAATATGACCCCCAAAAGGAATTAAAATATTCAATCCTTATGATATTCCTCTATTAAATTCAATTATTCTAATTTCTTCTGGAATAACTATTTCATGATCCCACTATAGAATAATTTCAAATAAATTTAAAAAATCTTTTTTTAGATTAATTCAAACTATTATTTTAGGCTTTATTTTTTCATTTTTTCAATATATCGAATATTACCAAGCTCCTTTTACAATCTCAGATTCCTGTTTTGGTTCAATCTTTTTTTTAACAACAGGTTTTCATGGTATTCATGTTATTATTGGTAATATATTTTTAATAATTTGTGCTTTACGAATTTTTTTAAATCATTTCTCTAAAAATCACCATTTAGGATTTGAAGCTGCTATCTGATATTGACATTTTGTTGATATTGTATGATTATTTGTTTATACCTGAATTTATTGATGATCATTTTAAATTTATATTTATATAGTATATAAATTACATTTAACTTCCAATTAAAAAAATTAATTAATCTTAATATAAATAATTCTTAAATTATTATTATTAATATCAACACCTATTATTATTGTTATTTTACTTATTTTAATTAATTTATTTTTTTCTAAAAAATCTATCTTAGACCGAGAAAAACCTTCACCTTTTGAATGTGGATTTAATCCAATTACTAATGCTCGGTTACCCTTTACAATTCAATTTTTTATTATTATAATTATCTTTTTAATTTTTGATATTGAAATTATTATTTTAATTCCTTTAATTCCATCATTAAAACTTAACATAAATCTATTTACTTGATTTATTTCTTCTTTAATTATTATCTTTATTTTATTTTTTGGTTTAATCTATGAATGAAATGAACAATCAACAATTTGAATTAAATAGGATTTTAGTTAAATCATAATAATAATTATATTGCATATAATAGTAAAAGTTAAAAAACTTTAAATCTTAAAAATTATAACTTACTATATATATATATATATATATATATATAAATGTATGTATATATATATGTTCGTATCTATTTTATATTATTATTTTTTTAAAAGAAAAATATGAAGTAATATTTTACAATTTAATTTCGACTTAAATCTTAGGTTTTAAATAACCCATATTCAATTTTTTTAATTGAAGCCAAAATAGAGGCAGTTTACTGTTAATATTCTTAATGAATTAAAATTCCAATTGAAATAATTTAATTAAAGCTTCTAACTTTATATCCTAATATTTAAAAAATATTATTATTTCAAAAAATTTATATAGTTTAAAATTAAAACAATTTATTTTCATTAAATTAATAATATTCTATATTTATAAATTTATTTAAAAACTATAATTAGTTACCTTAATATCTTCAGTATTAAACTCTTTTTAAGCTATTTAAATTTTACTATAGAAACCAAAAAATAACAATTACTAAAATTAAAAAAATAAAATATAATAAAATTTTATTTAATGAAAAAATAAAATAAGAAAAAAAATTATAAACTATAATTAAATTAATTTTAAATCTAAAAATTTGTAAAAATTCAAAAAATCCTTTATCAATTTTATATAAATAAAAAGATTGTTTTATTACCCCTTCATAAAAATTATTTAAAATAAATTCTAAACCAAATATCTTTCTAAAAAAAATATTTTGGATTAATGAAAAATTTATTTCTTTTTGTGAATAAAAATATCCTAACAAAATACCAAAAAAACAAATTAAAAAAATTAAATTTTTTTCTAAAAATTTTAAAATAATAATCTTTTCACTATAAAAAAAAAAATTAATAAATATAAATCCACCAAAAATTGATAATATAAACAAAATTAATATTGATATTATTATAAAATTATTCTCATTCTTTAAAAAAAAATAATTTAATTCATTTAAATTTCTTAAATAAACTAAATAAATTAAACGAACTCTATAAGAAATTGTGAATATTGTAGAAATAAAAATAACTATTAAACTAATTAAATTTATTTTTCTTATTAAAAATATCTCTATAATTAAATCTTTTGAATAAAATCCAGAAAGAAAAGGTAATCCACATAAGGATATAGAAGCAAATAAAAAAATAATTCTTAAATAGGGATAAAAATTAATTAAACCCCCTATTAAACGAATATCTTGATTATTTATCATTAAATGAATAATAATTCCTCTACATATAAATAATAAAGACTTAAATAATGCATGCATAATTAAATGAAAAAAACCTAAATTAACTTCTCCAAAAGACAAAATTCTTATCATCAATCCTAACTGTCTTAAAGTTGATAATGCAATAATTTTTTTTAAATCAGTTTCAAAATTAGCTACTAAACCAGATATAAATATTGTTAATCTAGAAATAAATATTAAAAAATCTCTAATTTCATCTTCTAAAAAAAAATTAAAACGAATTATTAAATAAACTCCAGCAGTTACTAGAGTTGATGAATGAACTAGTGAAGAAACAGGAGTAGGAGCTGCTATAGCTAAAGGTAATCAAACTGAAAAAGGTAATTGAGCACTTTTTGTACAAGCTCTAAAAACTAATAATATAATTACTATTGACATCTCATTAAAATAAAATATTAAATTTCAAGAACCTTTAATTATTAATAAACTAATTATTATTAAAATTCCAACATCTCCTAAACGATTTAATAATACTGTTACTATTCCTCTTCTATAAGACTTTCAATTTTGGTAATAAATAATTAATGCATAAGAAACTAACCCCAATCCATCTCATCCAACTAAAATTCTTACAATATTTGGTCTTAAAATCATTAAAAATATTCTTATAATAAATATCAAAACTAAATAAAAAAATCGATCTAATGTTTTATCCTCTATTATATAAAAAATTCTATATATTAAAACAAATCTAGAAATTAACCTTACAGTTCTTAAAAAAATTAATGAAATCCAATCAATATAAAAAATAAATTCAATAAAAAATGAATTTAAATTTAAAATTTTTCAATAAAAAAATAAACTCAATTTTAAATATATAAATAATAAAGCCAAAATAAATATACTAATTCTACAAAATATTAATAAATAAATATATAAATAAATAATAATTTAAAATATTATGTATATTATATATCTTTAGTCCCACAAACTAAAATTTTTTTTAAACTATTTAAATTAAATTATAAACAAATTTATCCCAAAAATTAATGTATTTAATGGAAATCAATGAATAAAAATAATTATAAACTCCTTTACAGAAATTCTTAAAAAACTAAAATTTATAAAATTTATATTTCCATGTTGTGTAAATCTAAATAAATATAAAGAATAAGCAACACTTAAAAAACATATAATTATTAAATAAATTATTAAAAATAAATCCAAAGAGATTAATCTTATTAATATAAAAATTTCTCCTAATAATCTTAAAGAAATTGGAGCAGAAAAATTTCCTATACATATTAAAAATCATCATATACTTAAAGTTGAATTTAAATTAATTAAACCTTTATTTATAAACATTAAACGCCTTCCTATACGTTTATAACTTAAATTTACCAAATAAAATAAACCTGAAGAACATAACCCATGACCAATTATTATTAAATAAGATCCTACAAGCCCAATTTTTCTTATTGTTGATAATCTAGCTACTAACATTCTTATATGAACTACTGACGAATAAGCTACTAATATTTTTATATCAATTTGAATTATACATAAAAATCTTAATACTACACCTCTAATTAACCCAATGGAAATATAATATATTATAACCTCTATTAAATTTAAATAAAAAAATTGTACTATTCGTAATATTCCATATCCCCCTAATTTTAATAAAACTCCTGCCAAAATTATTGATCCATAAACTGGAGCTTCAACATGAGCTTTAGGTAATCAAATATGAAAAATAAATAATGGTAATTTAACAAAAAATACTAATATTATAATAATAAATCTTACTTTCCATATCTTAAACTTTAAATAATCTAATATATAAAATATTAAAGTATTAAAAAATTGATAAAAATCTAATAAAATAATTAAAAAAGGCATTGAAGAAATTAATGTAAAAAAAAATATATATATAACAGCTTCAATACGCTCAAATGTATAACCATCAAATATAATTATTAAAAAAATTGGAATTAAACTAACTTCAAATAAAAAATAAAATAATAAAAAATTAAAAACAGAAAATCTTAAAAATAAAATAACTAATAAACTTATAATTAAAATTATTATTATCTTATTTATTTTAATTATTAATATAATCCCAATTAATCAAATTCTTAATAAAATTAAATAAAATGAATAAAAATCAATAGAAAAAATTGAATAAATCTCTACCCAAAAATTAAAAATTAAATTTACATTCAAAATTAGAAAAAATATTAATAAAAAACAAATTATATATAAATTTCCAAAACTAAAATTTATTAAACCAAATCTAAAAACTATAAATAATAAAAACTTTATCATATTAATAAATTTAAATTTTTTATATGATCGGTTCCCTTATAACAAATTATACAAACTAAAAGAACTAATCCTAAAACTCTTTCAATAACAAAAAATACTATTATTATTAAATAATAAACTTCTATATTATCAATATATAAATTCATAAAAATTCTATTTATAATTGTTAAAACTAAGAATTCTAAACATATTAATATTATTATAAAATGAAAAAAAAACTTTACTATAAGAATTAATACTATAAATAACAAAATAAAATTTAAAATATAATAATTAATTATTTTAATTATTCTTTTGTATTTTAATACAATTTTAAAAATTAATATTATACTAAAATTAATTCATTAATAAATTTAAAAATATTTTTTTTTAAAAAATATTTAAAATTAATTCTAAAAATTTAATTAAGCTTTATAGTTTAAAATAAAACAATAATCTTGTAAATTATAATTAAATTATATAATTTTAAAGCTTTCTAAATCAAAAAAATAATATATTTACATCTCTAATCTCCAAAATTAAAATTTTCTATTTAAACTATTTTTTGAATAATATAATTAAATAAAATTTTTAATAAATATATGTTTATATAATTAATATTAAATGAATTCATCCATATTGTATTTTTTTTTTACAATTATAATTTTAAGATTAATTACTACTATTGTAATTTTAATCTTTTATCCATTCTTAAGTCTATTAAGAATATTAACTATTTTATTAATTTATTCTACCTTAATTTCTTTAAATTTAACTAAATTTACATCTTCCTCATTAAGATCTTATTTAACTTTTCTTATATTTACAGGAGGAATTATAGTTCTATTTACATTTTTCTTAAGATTAATCTCCAATATTCAAATTTATAAAAAATTCTTTATAATATATTTTTTATTTATTAGAATAACATTATTTATTATATTAAGAATTATACTTTGAGAGACCCATTTAAGATATATATTTAATTTTCATTTAAATTATAATTTTTTATCTTTACCAGATATTTATTTCTCATTTAATTTATTTAACTTTAATCATCTTTACAAATTTCCTAAAAATTTAATAATAATATTTTTAATCATTTACCTTCTTTTAGCACTGATCCTATTAGTAAAATTATCTTTTTCTAATAAAAAACCTCTTCGATCAACTAATAATTAATTTCAAATTCTATTTAATATAAGTATATGTATAATATATAAATTCAATGAATAAATCTATATTAAAAACACATCCTTTATTAAAATTTCTATCTAATTCCTTAATTTTTTTACCAACTCCTTTAAATATTAATTATTGATGAAATATTGGATCTTTATTAGGTCTATGTTTAATAATTCAAATTATTTCTGGTCTATTTTTATCAATACATTATACTCCTTCTATTGACCAAGCATTCAATAGAGTAATTCATATCATAAAAGATATTAATTATGGATGATTAATACGTTTAATTCACATAAATGGAGCATCTTTATTTTTTATTTGTTTATATATTCATATTGGTCGAGGTATTTATTATAATTCTTTTATACTAACACAAACTTGATCAATTGGTGTAATTATTTTTTTACTAACTATAGCAACAGCTTTTTTAGGATATGTTTTACCTTGAGGTCAAATATCTTTATGAGGAGCAACAGTAATTACAAATTTAATTTCCGCTATTCCATATCTTGGACAATATATTGTAAATTGAATTTGAGGAGGATTTTCCATTAGAAATCCAACATTAAATCGATTTTATTCTTTACACTTTATTTTACCTTTTATTATTCTATTTATAGTTGTCATTCATTTAATATTTCTACACCAATCAGGATCAAATAATCCATTAGGATCTTATAGAAATTTAAATAAAATTATTTTTCATCCTTATTTTATTATTAAAGATTCAATTACTTTTATTATATTAATTATTATATTTTTAATTTTTATTTTACAATTTCCTTATTTATTAGGAGACCCTGACAATTTTACCCCTGCAAATCCTTTAATTACACCCTCTCATATTAAACCTGAATGATATTTCTTATTTGCTTATGCTATCCTTCGTGCAATCCCAAATAAATTAGGGGGAGTTATAGCTTTATTACTATCAATCTTAATTCTAATAACTTTACCTTGAATTAATAAATTATATACAAAATCACCTAGATTTAATCCTTTAAATCAAACATTATTCTGAATATTTTTTTCTTCGTTTATTATATTAACATGATTAGGAGGTAAAGAAATTGAGTACCCTTTCATTCAATTAAGCCAGATCTACACTATTATATATTTTAGATTTTTTTTATTAATAAATTTTATTAATAAAATATGAAATAAATTTATTTTCTTTAAATAGTTAATAAGCAAAAAATGCATATATTTTGAAAATATAATTATAGAAATTAAAATTTTCTATTAACTTTTCTAATAAATTTTATTTTATCATTTTATTATTAATTATAAATTATTTATTATAAATTATTAATTATAAATTATTAATTATAAATTATTAATTATAAATTATTAATTATAAATTATTAATTATAAATTATTAATTATAAATTATTAATTATAAATTATTATTATAAATTATTTATTATTATTTATTATTTATAATTATTAATATATATATATATATATATATATATATATATATATATATATATATATATATATATATATATATATATATATATATATATATATATATATATATATATATATATATATATATATATATATATATATATATATATATATATATATATATATATATATATATATATATATATATATATATATATATATATATATATATATATATATATATATATATATATATATATATATATATATATATATATATATATATATATATATATATATATATATATATATATATATATATATATATATATATATATATATATATATATATATATATATATATATATATATATATATATATATATATATATATATATATATATATATATATATATATATATATATATATATATATATATATATATATATATATATATATATATATATATATATATTAAAATACTTTAAAATCTTAAATAAAAATTATATTTAATAATAATTAAAAAATATAAAATAAATATAACTAAAGGTAAAATTTCATATCAACATAAATATATTATTCAATCATAACGAATTCGAGGTAAAATCCCCCGAATTAAAATAATTAAAAATACTATTATTAATACTTGAATTAAAAAAACTAAAGAAAAAATTTGTCTATTAAACAATAATAAAGAAATTCAAATACTAAAAATCAAAATTATTAAATACTCACCTAAAAAAAATAAAGCAAATCTTCCTCTCATATACTCAGTATTAAACCCTGACACTAACTCTGACTCCCCCTCAATTAAATCAAATGGAATTCGATTTAAATCAGCTAAAATTCTAATAAAAAATATTAATCTTAAAGGTATATTAAAAAAAAATAATTTCCTATAATTAAAAAATCTATTAAATCTAATTAAATTATACCTCTCTACATAAATAAATAAACAAAAAAATAATAAAAATAAAGAAACTTCATAAGATAAAGATTGAATAATTGAACGAATACCTCCTAACAAAGAATAATTTGAATTAGAAGATCATCCACCAATTATAACTGTATAAACTAAAATTCTTAAACAACATAAAAAATACAATATTGAAAATTCAATTAAAATCAAATTTAATAAATTTATTATTCCTAATAATATAGCTATAGCTAAAAAAAAACCAATCAAAGGACTAAAATAATATATTAAATAATTAACCTTAATTAACTTAATATTTTCTTTTAAAAATAATTTAATTGCATCTCTAAAAGGTTGTAAAATTCCTTGAATACCTACCTTATTTGGGCCTTTTCGATTCTGAATATACCCCAAAACTTTCCGTTCTAATAAAGTAATAAATGCAACTCTTACTAATGATCCTATAATTAAAATTAAATAAAACATAAAATTTATTAATAAAATAATTATTATACTAATTTAATCAAATTAAATAATTATATAAATTATAATACAAAATATAATAAAATTAATCTTATTCATTATTTTTTTTAAAAAATATATTTCAAATTTTAAGTCCTTTCGTACAAAAAAATTTTTATTTATTATAGATAGAAACCGATCTGGCTTACACCGATCTGAACTCAAATCATGTATGATTTTAATAGTCGAACAGACTAACAATTTAAACTCCTGCACCTAAATTATATCATAATTCAACATCGAGGTCGCAAACATTTTTATCAATTTGATCTCTCCAAAAATATTACGCTGTTATCCCTAAGGTAATTCTTTCTCTAAATTATAATAATAATCAAAAATTCATTAATTAATGTTTTTAAAAAAATTAAAAGTTCATTAAATTTTATAATCATCCCAACTAAATATAATTAAGTAAAAAACCTCATCTTACAAAAAATTTTCTTTACTTAAATTTTATAAAATTCTATAGGGTCTTATCGTCTAATAATAAAATTTAAGCATTTTAACTCAAATTTTAATTTCAATTATTAATATTGAAACAATTTATATTTCATCAACTCATTCATTCCAGCTTTCAATTAAAAAACTATTGATTTTGCTACCTTTGTACGGTCAGGCTACCGCAGCCATTAAAAATATTATTTCATTGGGCAGAGTCGATTTATAATTATTATCTACAAACCATGTTTTTGATAAACAGGCGAATACAAAATTTTGTCTAATTCTTTAATATCAATTTTAAATATATTAATTACTCTAACAAAATAAAATTTACTAATATTATCATTATATCTTAATTTTCATAATTAAAATAATTTTTTTCATAGAATTTTAAAATTTTCACTTAAAATTAAATTTAAATTATTTATAAATTATAACATACTTATTAAAAATTTTTATTACTATAAATACATTTAAAAACTTAAATTAAATTAAATTATTAAAATATTTTAAGCTAATCCCTAAAATAATTTTATTTAAATTTATAAATTTACTTAAAATTTACTTTTATACAAATTAAATACTGAATTAAATTCAACTCTAAAAAAACTAGATATCTTTTAAATCGGGTAAACATTTCACTACTAAATTAAAATTATTAATAATAATTCAATATTAACTAACATTATAATCTAGATCTTTAAAATTCGAGATATATTAAATTCTAATAAATCTACTTAATAACTCCTGATACAAAAGGTACAATTAATTAAATTTACTTTTTATTTTTTTAAGAAGAAAAAAATTCATTTTATCATCATCAATTTCTTTACAACAAAATTATAATAAAACTTATTTATTAAAAATTTCTACTAAAACTAACAAATATTTAATTATTACTCTATTTAATATAAATAAATTATTTTCATCAAATTTTACAACTTTAATTATACTTAATAAAAAAATTTTAATAAAATTAAAAAAATTATTCAAAATAATATATTTATATAAATTTAAATTTTTATTATCTATAAGCATCTTCCGATACCTAAACTTTGTTACGACTTGTTCCATTTTATTGGAAGTGACGGGCAATTTGTACATATTTCAAACAAACTTCAAATTAATTAATTTATTAATTTTACTTTTAAGTCCGCCTTCATTTAAAAATTAAATTTTAAAATCCGTATAATTTTAAATTATTGTAACCCATTTGATCTTAACTAAACCGTATTTTGACTTGAATTATTTTACTTTTATTGATATAAATTATGATAATATAGTCAAAATATATCTAAAAACAGCAATACACGAGTATTAAATTAAGTAGATCTTATCGTGGACCATCAATTACTCAACAGGTTCCCCTAACTTGGATAAAATACCGCCAAATTTCATAAATTTAATGATATATCATTTAATACTTTAACATTTAATTTTTTTCCATTATTATAATAGGGTATCTAATCCTAGTTTATCTAATAATTTTTTTAATTAAATTTTTATAAATTATATTTTATTAAATTTTTTACATTTCACCGTTAAAAATTTATTTTTTTCATACAATTCTAAATTAATACTATAATAAATTTTATAATATTTTCTATTTTATTACATATTGAAGTAATTAACTTTTAATCTTAGTTTAACCGCTGTGGCTGGCACTAAATTGACCATTAATTATCATAAATATCTAAGTTTAACTATCGTTAATTGCTATAAATTTTAATACTAAAAAAATCTATTTATTTAAATTTAAAAAATTATTTATTATGATCATTCGAAAATTAATTTCAAAACAAAAATTAAATTTTTTTATAAAAAAAAATTTCAATATCTACTAATTTAAATTAATTAAATTTTAACTATTTTAACTTCATTATTAAATATTTTAAAAAATATTTTTTTAATTAATAAAATTTTAATAACTATCATTATTATTCTATTTATTGTAAATAAATTATTTTTACATAAACTAAAATTTTAAATTAAATTTAAATTTTTTTAATTATTACTTTTTAATTAATACTTAAATAATTATTACTTTTTAATTGATATTTAAGTAACTATTACTTTTTAATTGATATTTAAGTAATTATTACTTTTTAATTAATATTTAAGTAATTATTACTTTTTAATTGATATTTAAGTAATTATTACTTTTTTAATTGATATTTAAATAATTATTACTTTTTAATTGATATTTAAATAATTATTACTTTTTAATTGATATTTAAGTAATTATTACTTTTTAATTGATATTTGAATAATTATTACTTTTTAATTGATACTTAAGTAATTATTACTTTTTAATTAATAATTAAATAATTATTACTTTTTAATTAATATTTAAGTAATTATTACTTTTTAATTGATATTTAAGTAATTATTACTTTTTAATTAATATTTAAGTAATTATTACTTTTTAATTAATATTTAAATAATTATTACTTTTTAATTGATATTTGAGTAATTATTACTTTTTAATTAATATTTAAGTAATTATTACTTTTTAATTGATATTTAAGTAATTATTACTTTTTAATTGATATTTAAGTAATTATTACTTTTTAATTGATATTTAAATAATTATTACTTTTTAATTGATATTTAAGTAATTATTACTTTTTAATTGATATTTAAGTAATTATTACTTTTTAATTGATATTTAAGTAATTATTACTTTTTAATTGATATTTAAGTAATTATTACTTTTTAATTGATATTTAAGTAATTATTACTTTTTAATTGATATTTGAGTAATTATTACTTTTTAATTGATATTTAAGTAATTATTACTTTTTAATTGATATTTAAGTAATTATTACTTTTTAATTGATATTTGAGTAATTATTACTTTTTAATTGATATTTGAGTAATTATTACTTTTTAATTGATATTTGAGTAATTATTACTTTTTAATTGATATTTGAGTAATTATTACTTTTTAATTGATATTTAAGTAATTATTACTTTTTAATTGATATTTAAGTAATTATTACTTTTTAATTGATATTTAAGTAATTATTACTTTTTAATTGATATTTAAGTAATTATTACTTTTTAATTGATATTT